TTTGGCGGTTTTCTGGATGTTAAATACCATTGGATGGGTCACTTTTTATTGGCATTGGAAGCACATCACATTATGGCAGGGTAACGTTTCACAGTTTAATGAGTCTTCCACTTATTTGATGGGATGGTTAAGAGATTATCTATGGTTAAACTCTTCACAACTTATCAACGGATATAATCCTTTTGGTATGAATAGTTTATCGGTCTGGGCGTGGATGTTCTTATTTGGACATCTTGTTTGGGCTACTGGATTTATGTTCTTAATTTCCTGGCGTGGATATTGGCAAGAATTGATTGAAACTTTAGCATGGGCTCATGAACGAACACCTTTGGCTAATTTGATTCGATGGAGAGATAAACCGGTGGCTCTTTCCATTGTTCAAGCAAGATTGGTTGGGTTAGCTCACTTTTCTGTAGGGTATATATTCACTTATGCGGCTTTCTTGATTGCCTCTACATCGGGCAAATTTGGTTAATTCTTTATTTTATGTGTTGTATCCTCGATATATTCTTCGATATAGAGGGGGATTCGCTTTCTTATATTTCTACATCTAGGATCCGACTTGTATCATTGAAACTAATAGGAATTGAACCATTATGGCAAGAAAAAGTTTGATTGAGAGGGAGAAGAAGAGGCACAAATTAGAACAAAAATATCATTTGATTCGTCGATCCTCAAAAAAAGAAATAAGCAAAGTTCCATCGTTGAGTGAGAAATGGGAAATTCATGGAAAATTACAATCCTTGCCACGTAATAGTGCACCTACACGCCTTCATCGACGTTGTTTTTCGACTGGAAGACCGAGAGCTAACTATCGAGACTTTGGGCTATCCGGACACATACTTCGTGAAATGGTTTACGCATGTTTGTTGCCTGGAGCAACAAGATCAAGTTGGTAGGGATTAAAATATCCCTTCTTTTGTCTATTTATTTCTATGATCATCGATCATAGAGGTAGAGGGCCCCTTTACCATTCTGTATAAATGGGCTATTCTATTTGTACAGATATGGTCAAGGGGCACAAACAATCCTTGTTGGCCCATTAGTTCTCATTTCTTCTCTTCATCGCGGGGTAGAGCAGCTTGGTAGCTCGCAAGGCTCATAACCTTGAGGTCACGGGTTCAAATCCCGTCTCCGCAACATTTTTTGCGAAAAAAAAAATTAGGTTTGATTTTGTTTTTGTTAACTGTTAACTAATAATTAAATTAATTACCGTTTTTGGGGGTGGGAAGGATAGAACCACTATACTATCATAATCAACTATACTTAATCCTTTATCCTATTAAATTTAAATTAAATAGATTAATCTATTATTCTGGGCGGATAGCGGGAATCGAACCCGCATCTTCTCCTTGGCAAAGAGAAATTTTACCATTCGACTATATCCGCATCCGCACTTTTTTTGTTCGTGATACACAATGTATGGATCATATTTGAGCAGAGCTAGGTCAGATATTCTCTTTCTTTTCTTTCTTTTTATTTTTTATTATTATATGACATTTAGAATTATTTTCAAATTTTTTTTTGAATCTATTTTAAATTCAATTTATTTTTTATTTGTTTATTATTTAACAAAAATTTATAAAACCAAATAGACAAATACAATAAGTTTGAAAGTTTGACCCCTCCCGCTACGTTTTCTTATTATTATTATTTTGCATTTTATGGACTTATAACTTATAGTGAATTTGAGTGTGTCTCACAACCTGAAAAACTTGGGGAGGGGTCATTTTTGGATCTAGAACCAAAAGGGTCAAGAGATAAGAGAATTAAGGATACCCACCAGAAAGACTAATCCAATCCATAAGGATGTACCGGAAAATACAACATTTTTATTACCCGACCAACCATCAGGAGAAGCAAATACAACGGGTACACTAATCAGTAAGATTGATGAAGTAGCAATTAATGCAAAAACAGCCAATTGGAAAGCAATAGTCATGTTTCTAATCCTCCAATCTATCAACAAAAGACTTATACCATTTTATCTCTTTATTAGTCAAAACAAAAAGTTGTAAAAAAAAAAGCATCATGGATGGATTTTACCAGGAATCCATCATTGATTCTATATAACTTATTAGATTCTATATGACTTATTACCTTACCACTTTTTGAACTTTATTCAGGCATGGCAGTTTTTTTACTTTACAAAAAGGTACGCTGGATCATGCATCTATATCCAGATAGATAGACCTAGAGATTCATACCCACTTTAGATAGATAGTAATGCTATCAACTTATATGGCTATTTCTATTCGGTAGAAATAAAAATAAAATAGAATAGAAATTATCTTTCGGAGAGATGGCTGAGTGGTTGATAGCTCCGGTCTTGAAAACCGGTATAGTTCGAAACAAAGAACTATCGAGGGTTCGAATCCCTCTCTCTCCTTTTTCTTGTTGAATACATTTGTTGCTTTTCTTTATTTTATTGTTTTTACCCTTTCAGTATCATAAAGGGAATGGCTCGGCTAAGTCGGATAGCCGAGCCAGAAAAAAAATA